GGAAAAAAAAATTACTTATGATTTTTCCTCTTGAGAAAAAAAAAGTTTTTTTTAAGTGCTATGTCAGTATCGTGGTCACATTTATGAACCTATTAAATAAAACGAAAATTTTCTAGTTCACTAAGCCTGATTTTTTCAAAAAAATTGCAGTTTTTAAAATTGCGTTTGTTATAACTTTGGCTAAAAGCCATTTCTAGTTGAATTTGTAATTGATGAAACTTAACTACAGTATCATATGATTTCTTGTTTTTGGGGTTTGGCAAGAATTTCAGTCTTATGGTGCCCGATGGTTAAGATGGGGGGGTAGGGGGGGTTTGCTGAAATATCTTCAACATGTTTAGTTTTAAAGTTGCTTGTGTGTATGTGTGTATGTGTGCGTATGTGTGTATGTGTGTGTATGTGTGTATGTGTGTATGTGTGTATGTGTGTATGTGTGTGTATGTGCGTATGTGTGTATGTGTGTGTATGTGCGTATGTGTGTACGTGTGCGTATGTGCGTATGTGCGTATGTGCGTATGTGTGTACGTGTGCGTATGTGCGTATGTGTGTACGTGTGTGTATGTGTGAAGGAGTTTGTGTTTGGGTCTGTATTGATGAATTGTTATGTCCGTCGAGCATGGAAAGATTGCACCCTATGGTTTATATGAGGTTAAAGAATATTCAAGTTAAGTCCAGCTACAATCAATGTGCCGGTCACAAGGCCTCCCGGCCCAGTTGAGTGATACCACCCCGAATTTATAAAAATACCAAATGCATGACACCACAGTTATGTTAGGCATGGGCTGATTAGTCATAAGTCCATCGAGATGTCTTATTTAAGGGAACCGTGTGGGCGATCTTCAATTAATGGCCCTGAAGTAAGAACCAGATGCCAGGTATAGTTTCAGGCTAGAAACCCCCAATTGATATGGGCCCGGAGCGAGAAGAGGGACACGTATTGGGCGGGTTGCTGATTTCACGGAGGTAGTGAAATAACGAGACACAATTAGGATATGATCTGCGCGTTCTTGAAAGAAATTTCGAAGACGAATGTGCTATGTACGATCAATAATAGAATGTACTATGTACGATTAAGATAAGATAATACTTGCTTGATATCCATGTTGATAATAATGGTATGTCTAATTAATAATATAATGTACTATGCACGTCTTCATTATATGTACATGCTTATATGCATGGGGATAATAAATGAATGCACGATATACATATAAATGTACTATGTACTTATATACAGTTATGTACTGTACCATATATTAATGTGGTAAAGCATTAATGCACGAAGTACATAGCGGCGTGAAAAATTCCAGTAATACTGTGAAGCCAGTTTGTCATTTTGTTTTTAAAATGCAAGGAATAGTTTAACTAGAATGTCAGCTTTGGGTGTTGACGGTGGAGTATTGTTCTTCTTCCTTGAGTGTCCCAGGGAGGGTGTCCCTCCGTTTCTGGTTTACAAGACCAGTATATTATGTATATTACGGGGACTATCACTTCATTAGGTAATTTTCTAATCAACCGGCTAGTGGTATTAGGATGATGATGATTGCAAAGTATAGGACTGAGGCTACTTGGCCGATAAGAATGAATGGGTGTTCAACAGGTTGTCCACCGATTCATGTGAGTGTGATAAGGTCAGCTACTAGAATTCAGAATAGGCATTGGCTAATGGGACGGAAAGTTATGCTTCGTTGTTTAGACGTGTGAAGGAATGGGACGAATAGCAGAATAAGGATAGATATAGCTAATGCTACTACTCCACCTAATTTGTTAGGGATGGATCGTAGAATTGCGTATGCGAATAGGAAGTATCACTCTGGCTTGATGTGGGGAGGGGTGTTTAGTGGGTTGGCTGGCATATAGTTGTCTGGATCTCCTAGTAAGTCGGGGGAAAATAGGACTAGGCCTGATAAAACGGCAAGTAGAACAACTACGCCTAAGATATCTTTGATTGTGTAGTATGGGTGGAATGGGATTTTGTCTGCGTCTGAGTCGATTCCTAGAGGATTGCTGGATCCTGTTTCATGGAGGAAAAGGAGATGGACGATAACTAGGGCTGTGATGATAAATGGGAGGATGAAGTGGAAGGCGAAGAATCGGGTGAGGGTAGCTTTGTCTACCGAGAAGCCGCCTCAAATTCATTCTACTAGGTCGGTGCCTACATATGGGATTGCTGAGAGCAGGTTGGTAATTACTGTGGCACCTCAAAAGGATATCTGTCCTCATGGTAGCACGTAGCCTATGAAGGCTGTTGCTATAGTGGTGAATAATAAAATTACTCCAATATTTCATGTTTCTAGGTATATGTAAGATCCGTAGTATAGCCCTCGTCCTACATGAAGGAACAGGCATGCAAAGAATATGGATGCTCCGTTGGCATGAAGGTATCGGATTACTCATCCGTAATTTACGTCTCGGCAAATGTGGGTTACTGAGGAAAAGGCTGTTGTGGTATCAGCAGTGTAGTGTATAGCTAGGAATAGTCCTGTGGCGATTTGTAGGACTAGGCACATTCCTAGCAAGGATCCAAAGTTTCACCATGATGAGATATTTGATGGGGCCGGGAGGTCAATGAATGAGTGGTTAATAATTTTTAGTAATGGGTGGTTTTTTCGTATGTTGGCCATTAGGTTCTTGTAGTTGAATCACAACGGTGGCTTTTCATGTCACAGGTCTTGGTCAGATCCATGCAGGAATTATGCCTTATATTGTGTTTTTGTTTAGTGCTCTATTTGTTATTGGTTTTGTAGGATTTTCTTCAAAACCTTCTCCTATTTATGGCGGTTTGGGTTTAATTGTTAGTGGTGGGATGGGGTGTGGTATTGTTGTAGGTTTGGGTGGGTTGTTTTTGGGTTTAATGGTGTTTTTAATTTATTTAGGGGGAATGTTGGTGGTGTTTGGTTATACAACGGCTATGGCTACAGAGGAGTACCCTGAGATTTGGGGGTCTAATGTGATTATTTGGGGCAGTTTGGTAATGGGGGTTGTCATAGAAGTTATGGTTGTTGTGTGAATGGCTTGATGTGGGGGCGATTTAGTTGTTAGTTTAAGTGGGTTAGAGGTATGGGCGGTGTTTGATAATAGTAAGTCTGAGTTCTTGCGTGAGGATTCCTTGGGGGTGGCGTCCATTTATGATTATGGTTGATGATTAATAGTTGTGGCGGGGTGAACTTTATTTATTAGTATTTTTATTGTGATTGAGATTACTCGGGGCCGGTAGATTAGGTAATAATAAGGATTACTACAATTAGAGAGATTAAAAATGATATGAAGTATATTTTAATTTGGCCTTTTTGATTGGAGATTTTTATGGACGCTATGAGTTGTGTATTTGCGATGGATTTAGGTAGTGCCATCTCTAGTCAAGTTATGTCAAGAAGTGTTGATGACAGGGTTTGTCCTGATTTTAGGCATGAGTATGGAAGTAGACGGTGCATAATTGTTGGGTAGTATCCTAATATAGTTGAGAAGTTGTGTAGTTGGGAGGGGTGTTTGTGTTTAAGGTATAGTGTTATGGAGTTTAGTTCTGTGGCAATTAGGAATCCGGTGATGGTGACCACTAGGGCGGTGAGTTTCATGTACAGGGGTATGGTTATTTGTGGGGTGGCTGTTGGGGTAATATTTATAGAGATAATAAATCCCGCAAAAATACTTCCCATGGCAAGTCGTTTAATTGAGTTAATTAAGGGTGAGTTGTTTTCGTTAATGGTAATGGTAGGTGGGAAGCGTGGTTGACCTATCAGTGCGTAGAAGATGATTCGTGTGCTGTACACGGCTGTGAGGGATGTCGCTACTAGGGTTATTAGGAGGGCTCAGGCGTTGATGTATGAGGTATTGGCTGATTCGATAATGAGATCTTTAGAGTAGAATCCTGTTAGGAATGGTGTGCCAGTTAAGGCTAGGCTTCCGATTAGTAGGGCTGAAGATGTAAATGGGAGGGTTTTGAATAATCCCCCTATTTTGCGAATATCTTGTTCGTCATTAAGGCTGTGGATGATTGACCCTGAGCACATGAATAATATTGCTTTGAAAAAGGCGTGTGTACAGATGTGAAGGAAGGCTAGGTGAGGCTGATTGATGCCAATAGTAACTATTATGAGCCCTAGTTGGCTGGATGTGGAGAAGGCTACGATTTTTTTGATATCATTTTGGGTTAATGCACAGATGGCTGTAAATAGGGTAGTGATAGCCCCTAGGCAAAGAATAATAGTCTGAATGGTTTTGTTATGTTCTAGTAGTGGATAGAACCGCACCAGTAGGAAAACTCCGGCTACTACTATAGTGCTTGAATGGAGTAGGGCTGATACGGGTGTTGGTCCTTCTATTGCTGACGGAAGTCATGGGTGTAAGCCAAATTGAGCTGATTTACCGGCGGCTGCGATTACTAGGCCTAATAGTGGGATTAGTGTAGTTTTATTGTCTAGTATGAAGATTTGTTGTAGGTCTCATGTGTTGAGATTGATGGTGAATCACGCTATGGCTAAGATGAATCCGATGTCACCAATTCGGTTATATAGAATAGCTTGCAGGGCTGCCGTGTTGGCGTCTGATCGTGAGTACCATCACCCGATTAATAGAAATGATATGATTCCAACTCCTTCTCATCCGATGAACAGTTGGAATATGTTGTTGGCTGTTACTAGGATTATTATTGTGATCAAAAACGTTAGGAGGTATAAAAAGAATCGGTTGATGTTTGGGTCGGAGTGTATATATCATATAGAGAATTCTATAATAGACCATGTCACAAATAATGCCACTGGGATAAATATAACTGAGAAGTAGTCTAGTTTAAAGTTAAGTGATAGTTTAAGTGTATGCAGAGTAATTCAATGTCAGTTTGAGATTAGGGTCTCTTGGCCTGAGTGAATGAATATTATGGTTGGAACGAGGCTAGTCATAAAGGCATAGAGTACGGCGGTTTTAACATAGTGAGGGTATGATGGTGATTTATAAGTTTTTGTAAGTGCAGCGACTATAGGTATGGTTAAGATAATTATGGTTGTTATAATTAGGGGTGAGAATGCATTGATTACTTTTATTTGGAGTTGCACCAATTTTTTGGTTCCTAAGACCAACGGATTACTTCTATCCTTTAAAAGTAAGAAAGCCGTGCTGTTAGGCACGGGGTATTGAGTTAGCAGTTCAATTATCTTTCTTGGTAGACAAGAAAGGTTTAGTTTCTATTATTAGATTCACAATCTAACGTTTTATTTAAACTATGTCTACATAGGGTTGGGCCTATGATGATGCTTGGTTTTAGTATTAGTAGAAATAAAGGGAGGAGGTGCATAAGTATTAGGCTATTCTCACGTGTGAATGATGGTTTAATGTTGTTAATGTGGTATGTAAATTTGCCTCGTTGGGTTGTGATAAGTATATATAGTGAGTATAGTGCTGTGATTAATATATTTAGTCCTATAAGGATGATGGTCATGTTTGATCAGGAGAATGATGATAATACAATTAGGATTTCTCCTATTAAGTTAATGGTTGGAGGGAGGGCTAGGTTTGATAAGCTTGCTAGGAGTCATCAGAGTGCTATAAGTGGTAAAATGGTTTGCAGGCCTCGTGCTAGGAATATTGTTCGACTATGAACGCGCTCGTAGTTTGAGTTAGCTAGACAAAATATTACTGAGGAGGTGAGACCATGGGCTACTATGAGTATGGTGGCTCCTATATAGCTTCATGGGGTTTGAATTATGATGGCTACGATCACAAGGGCTATATGACTAACTGAGGAGTAGGCAATTAAAGATTTTAGGTCAGTTTGGCGTAGGCAAATTGCGCTGGTTATAATTATACCTCATATCGATAAGATTAGGAATGGGTAGGCTATAGACTTTGTCATGGGTTCTAGGATAATTGAAATACGTATTATACCATAGCCCCCTAGCTTCAGTAGGACGGCGGCTAGGACTATTGACCCGGCAATTGGGGCTTCTACGTGGGCTTTAGGGAGTCACAGGTGTAAGCCATATAGTGGTATTTTTACTATAAAGGCTATTATGCAGGCTAGTCATAACAGGTCGTTTGATCAGGATGGTGGAAGGGATTTATGGGTTAATGTAATTAGTGGGAAGTTGAGAGACCCCATGACGTTTTGTATGTAAACTAGAGCGATTAGAAGTGGGAGTGATCCTACAAGGGTGTAGAATAGGAAGTAGGTGCCGGCGTTGAGTCGTTCAGTTTGATTACCTCATCGTGTGATGATAATTAGGGTTGGGATTAGGGTTGCCTCAAATAAGATGTAGAATAAGATTAGTTCGGTAGCTGAGAATGTCATGATTAGGAAGAATTGGAGCAAGACAAGCATACTAATGTACAGTTTTTTACGTGCTGGTGATTCTTTACTTAGGTGGTTTTGGCTAGCTATAATTATTAGTGGTAGGAGTCAAGTGGTTAGGATTAGCAGGGGAGCAGATAGTGAGTCGGAGAAGAAGTTAAGTGAGAAGATCAGGCCTGTATCTGTTATTTGGTTTAGTATAGATAGGCTAATTAGGCTAATTAATAGGCTGTGGATGGTGGTGTTGATTCAGATTATGTTGTTTTTAGATAATCATGTTAGTGGTAATAGTATGGCAGTTGGTAGGATGATTTTTAGCATTGTAGGAGGTTGAGGTTCTGGACATAATCGAGGCCGTACGTGTTTGATACTATAACAAGTAAGGCTAGTCCTACAGCTGCTTCGCAAGCGGCGAACACTAGGAGGATGATTGGTAGCATGGCTGTCAGGATAAGGTGATTATTTAGGACTAAAATAGATGATAAGACAAATAGTGATAGTATTATACCTTCTAGGCATAGTAGGGCAGATATCAGGTGTGAGCGAAATAATAGGAGTCCAAGAAGAGATGTGGCAAAGGCCAGTATAATGTTTACATAGATAGAAGGCATGTTAGTGATTATGGTTGACCATAGTCTAATGAGTCGAAATCATTTGTTTTTGTTAAACTAATCACTATATTCGGCTCATTCTAGGCCTTTTTGGAGTCATTCGTATGCTAGGCCTAGTGCTAGGATGGAGATTAGAAGAAGTGCTATGGTTAGTATTGTGGTGGGGTAATTAGATTGAATTGCTCATGGGAGGGGAAGGAGGAGGGCAATTTCCAGGTCGAACAGTAGAAATGTAATAGCTACTAAGAAGAATTTTATTGAGAATGGCAGTCGGGCGGAGCCCATAGGGTCAAATCCGCACTCATATGGGCTGTATTTTTCTATATATACGTTTAGCTGGGGTAGTCAGAAAGCGATGGTTACTAGCAGGGCTGCTAGTGATGTGTTGATGACCAGTGCTAGAATTAGGTTTATTACTCCTTCCCACAACTGGTGGGGCCTGCTGATTGGAAGTCAGCTATACTACTATACTAAGGGAGTTATGATCCTCATCAATAAATTGAAACATAAAGGAATAGTCAGACTACATCTACGAAGTGTCAGTACCATGCTGCTGCTTCGAAGCCAAAGTGGTGGTTGGATGTAAAGTGGAATTTCATTTGGCGGATAAAGCATACTAGTAAGAACGTAGATCCAATAATTACGTGGAGTCCGTGGAATCCTGTGGCTATGAAAAATGTTGACCCGTATACTCCGTCCGAAATAGTGAATGTGGTTTCGAAGTATTCTGAGGCTTGGAGGGCTGTAAAGTAGGCTCCTAGGGCAATGGTAATAAATAAGGCTTGTATTATGTCCTTTCGATTTCCTTCTATGAGGCTATGGTGAGCTCATGTAATAGAGACTCCTGATGCTAGTAAAACAGATGTGTTGAGTAGGGGAACTTCTAATGGGTTGAGTGGTGTGATGCCTGTCGGAGGTCAGCATCCTCCTAGTTCAGGGGTAGGAGCTAGGCTTGAGTGATAAAAGGCTCAGAAAAAGCCTGCAAAGAAAAACACTTCTGAGATAATAAATAGAACTATTCCGTAGCGTAATCCTTTTTGTACAATAGGGGTGTGATGGCCTTGGAATGTGCCTTCACGTACAATGTCTCGTCATCATTGGTACATGGTAAGAGTATTAGTTGTTAATCCTAGGGCCAGCAGGATAAAGGAGTTGAAATGGAATCATATCACTAGGCCAGATGTTATTAGTAGGGCTGATAAGGCTCCGGTTAGTGGTCATGGGCTGGGGTTTACTATGTGGTAGGCATGTGTTTGGTGGGTCATTATGAGTTGTCGTGTAAGTACAGGCTAACTAGCAGAGTGAATACGTAGGCTTGGATGAGTGCTACTGCAAACTCTAGTACTGTTAGCAGGACTAGGATAATAAAAGTGAGTATGGCCGTGGGTGTGCTGATGGATGTTAGTACAAGTGTTGCCCCGCCAATAAGATGCATGAGCAAGTGACCTGCGGTGATGTTCGCTGTTAGCCGGACGGCTAGGGCTATTGGTTGAATGAAGAGACTAATGGTTTCGATCATGATTAGCATAGGGATGAGGGGGACAGGTGTTCCTTGTGGGAGGAAGTGGGCTAAAGAAGATTTAGGCTTGTGTCGGAAGCCTAAGATTACGGCTCCGGCCCATAGGGGAACAGCCATGCCTAGATTTATAGATAGTTGGGTTGTGGGGGTGAATGAGTGTGGTAGTAGTCCTAATAGATTGGTTGACCCAATGAAGATAATTAGCGATGTTAGTATAAGGGCTCATGTTCGTCCTTTGGTGTTGTGCATTGCTATTATTTGCTTTATGATAAGTTTGACTACTCATTGTTGGATAGCGACTAAGCGGTTACTAACTAGTCGGGATGTAGTTGGGAATAGAATGCTTGGGAAGGCAATGATTAGGACCACGATAGGAAGGCCTATTAATGTCGGGGTAATGAAAGAGGCAAATAGGTTTTCGTTCATTTTTGGTTTCAAGGTGTGTCTTGTTTTTTTGTCTTTATGGTTTTGGTTTGTGGTAAATTGTAGTAGCAGTAGCTGGATAATTTCAGTTGAAATAGAATGAACAGTGTAGCTAATATGGAGACAATGGTAATAAATCATGTGGATGTATCTAGTTGTGGCATAATCACTATGGGGGTTGTGGAGTCCCTTATCTCTAACTTAAAAGGTTAGCGCTACTAGCTTCATAGTGCTATAGCATAGTTGTAGTTCAATTTTCAAAGTGTTTTAGTGGAACTATTTCAAGTACAATAGGCATAAAGCTATGGTTAGATCCACAAATTTCAGAACACTGCCCATAAAATAGGCCCGGCCGTGTGGAGATAAGGGTGGCTTGGTTTAGTCGACCTGGAATAGCGTCTGTTTTCAAGCCTAGTGAAGGTACGGCTCATGAGTGGAGTACGTCTTCTGATGAGATTAGTATTCGAATTGGTACTTCTATGGGAAGAACAACTCGGTTGTCCACTTCAAGGAGTCGAATGTCTCCTGGTTTTAGATCAGATGTTGGGATTATGTATGAGTCGAAGCATAACTCTTCGTAGTCTGTATATTCGTAGCTTCAGTATCATTGATGTCCTATGGTTTTGACTGTCAAGGAAGGGTTGTTGATTTCGTCTATTATATAGAGAATTCGTAGTGAGGGTAGAGCGATTAGGATGAGGATGATGGCTGGTAGGATGGTTCAAATTGTCTCGACTTCTTGCGCATCTATGGTGCTTGTATGGGTAAGTTTGGTAGTTAGCATTAGTGAGATGATATAGAGTACAAGCGAGCTGATGAGAAATACGATTATTAATGTATGGTCGTGGAAATGAAGTAATTCTTCTATAATTGGTGATGAGGCGTCCTGAAATCCTAGTTGAAGGGGGTATGCCATAAAGATACACAGGGGTTTAACCTGTAATTTAACTTTGACAAAGTTATGTAATTATTTTACTAGAATCTACATAAAGAAAGTCGTAGAGGTTACGAAGTTGGCTTGAAACCGATTTTTGGGGGTTCGATTCCTTCCTTTCTTGTCTTAGGGTTTTACGTATGCTGGTTCTTCAAATGTATGGTAAGGGGGAGGGCATCCGTGAAGTCACTCTAGATTGGTAGTTGTAAGTTCAACCGATGAGACTTCGCGCTTTGAAGCGAATGCTTCTCAAATCATGAAAATTATCAGTATTACCGCTGTCAGAGAGATGAATGAGCCTATTGAAGAGACTGTGTTTCATGCTGTGTATGCATCTGGGTAGTCTGAGTAACGTCGTGGCATGCCCGATAGGCCTAAGAAGTGTTGAGGGAAGAATGTTAGGTTTACGCCTACAAATATAATTGTAAAGTGGATTTTAGCTCACGTTTGGTCAAGGGTGTAGCCTGTAAATAGGGGAAATCAGTGGACAAAGCCTCCTATAATGGCGAAGACTGCTCCTATTGATAGAACATAGTGGAAGTGAGCTACTACATAGTATGTATCGTGAAGTACGATATCTAGGGAGGAATTGGCTAGAACAATTCCCGTGAGGCCGCCAACCGTGAATAGGAAAATGAAGCCGAGGGCTCACAGTATAGCTGGTGATCATTTGATGTTCCCTCCGTGCAGAGTAGCTAGTCAGCTAAAGACTTTAACTCCTGTCGGAATAGCAATAATTATAGTTGCTGAAGTGAAATAGGCCCGAGTGTCGACGTCTATACCAACTGTGAATATATGGTGGGCTCATACGATAAACCCTAGGAATCCGATGGATATTATTGCTCATACTATGCCCATGTACCCGAAAGGTTCTTTTTTTCCTGAGTAATAGGTGACAATGTGGGAGATAATTCCGAAGCCGGGTAGGATTAGGATATATACTTCGGGGTGGCCGAAGAATCAGAACAAGTGTTGGTAGAGGATTGGGTCTCCACCACCCGCAGGGTCGAAAAATGTCGTGTTTAGATTTCGGTCGGTTAGGAGCATGGTAATGCCTGCTGCTAGAACGGGTAGAGAGAGTAGTAATAAGACGGCTGTGATAAGGACTGATCATACGAACAATGGGGTTTGGTATTGTGACATGGCTGGGGGTTTTATATTAATAATTGTTGTAATAAAGTTGATTGCTCCTAGGATAGATGATACCCCGGCAAGATGAAGTGAGAAAATTGTAAGATCGACTGAAGCGCCCGCGTGGGCTAGGTTGCCGGCTAATGGTGGGTATACAGTTCACCCAGTTCCAGCACCTGCTTCAACTATTGATGATGCTAAAAGGAGAAGGAATGAAGGAGGGAGGAGTCAAAAGCTTATATTATTCATTCGGGGGAAAGCTATATCAGGGGCCCCAATTATTAAAGGGACTAATCAGTTTCCAAACCCTCCGATTATAATAGGTATAACCATAAAGAAAATTATAACAAATGCGTGAGCAGTAACGATGACATTATAGATCTGATCATCACCTAACAAGGCCCCAGGTTGACCTAACTCGGCGCGAATAAGAAGACTTAAGGCTGTTCCGACTATTCCGGCTCAAGCACCAAATAGTAAGTACAGTGTTCCAATATCTTTGTGGTTGGTTGAGAATAATCAACGGTTAATGAACATAGGTAAAATGGCTGAGTAAGCATTAGACTGTAAATCTAAAGACAGAGGTTAAGCCCTCTTTTTACCAAGCCCTGAGGTGGAGAATCCATGTCGAATTGCAAATTCGAAGAAGCAGCTTCAATCCTGCCGGGGCTTCTCCCGCCTTTTTTTACTTGGCGGCGGGAGAAGTAGATTGAAGCCAGTTGTTTAGGGTTTTTAGCTGTTAACTAAAGTTTCGTGGGGTTGGATCCCACCAATCTAGTAAGGACTTAGCTTAATTTAAAGTGTTTGATTTGCATTCAATTGATGTGAGGTTGAGTCTCGCAGTCCTTAGGTGGCAGAAATTAAGCGGTAGGGGGCTTACTTGAAGCTTTGAAGGCTTCCGGTCTGCTTAACCTAAATTTCTAAAATAGGTTTGATATTATTGGCCCCAGTGGTAGGGTTATAGTGGTGAGGGTGATTAGGGTTGGTAAAAAGAATATTCCTTTTTTATTATCAAATTTTACTTTTATTTTAGAGTTGTTGGGTGATGGGAATATTGTTAGTGTGGAGGAGTAAATTAATCGTATGTAGAAATATAAGTTTAGGAGGGCTATTATTGCTATTAGTGTTGGTAGAATTACACTGTCATTTTTTGTTATTTCTTGGATGATGATCCATTTTGGTAAAAATCCAGTTAATGGTGGGAGTCCTCCTAGTGACAATAGTAAGACTATTAGTATTGTTGTTAGGAAAGGCGTACTGTTTCATAGTTGTGAAAGGGATAGGGTGGTTGTAGTATTGTTTAGGCTTAAGATCATGAATACGGCTGTGGTTGTTAAAATATAGATTACTAGGTTTAGGATAGTTGCTGTAATGCTGTAGGGCAGGATAGCAATTATTCATCCTATATGAGCAATCGATGAGTATGCTATGATCTTTCGTAGTTGGGTTTGGTTGAGGCCTCCCCATCCTCCGACTAGAATTGATGCTAGTGCTGTGAGTGTAGTAAGTTTAGTATCAAGTGATGTTGTGATTTGACATAGGATGCATATGGGGGCTAGTTTTTGTCAGGTAAGTAGGATTATTCCTGATTTTAGGGGGATTCCTTGTGTTACTTCTGGGACTCAGAAGTGGAACGGAGCCAGGCCTAGTTTTATTAGAAGGGCGATAGTTATAAGTAGTGAGGCTGGTGTGTTTGAGACTTTTGAGATTGTTCATTGTCCTGAATATATGGCGTTAATGAGGATGGCTAGTATAAGGATCATTGATGCTGTGGCTTGTGTGATAAAGTACTTGACAGCTGCTTCGGTTGATCGTGGGGTTGGTTTTTTTATTAGAATTGGGATAAAGGCTAATATGTTTATTTCCACTCCTATTCAGGCTATTAATCAGTGTGAGCTTACCATAGTAATTAGTGTCCCTGATAGGATGGTTATGGTGATAGCTAGTGTGATTAATGGGTTGATTAGTACGGGAAGGATATAAACCAACATTTTCGGGGTATGGGCCCGATAGCTTATTTAGCTGACCTTACTAGAATTTAGTGTATTGGTAGCACGAAGAATTTTGAATTCTTAGGAGTAGGTTCAATCCCTATAGCTCTAGAAATAAGAGGATTTACACCTCTATTCTTTACTCTATCAAAGTAACTCTTTTATCAGACATATTTCTATGTTTGTGGTGGGATGCTTGATAGTGAGATTGGCATTGAGACATATAATATGCATATGGCTAGTGTTAGTGGTAGAAAGCTTTTTCATAATAGGTGCATGAGTTGGTCGTATCGGAAGCGGGGGTAGGATGCTCGAATTCATAAAAATACGATTGTTAGTAGTAGTGTCTTGACTGTGAAATTAATAGTGTATAGTTCTGGTATTAAGTTGTCGTGGAAAGGCCCAAGAAAAATTGTTGTTGTTAAGGCATTTATTATAATGATATTTATATACTCTGCTATGAAGAATAGGGCGAATGGGCCTGCTGCGTATTCTACGTTAAATCCTGATACTAGTTCGGATTCACCTTCTGCTAAATCAAATGGTGCTCGATTGGTTTCAGCTAAAGTAGAGATAAATCATATTATGGCCAATGGTCATGTTGGAATAATTAGTCATATGTATTCTTGTGTTGTGATTAGTGTTGATAGGGTGAATGATCCGCTTATTAGTAGCACGCACAGAAGGATAATGGCCAAAGTGACTTCGTACGAGATTGTCTGGGCTACTGCTCGCAGGGCCCCAATTAAAGCGTATTTTGAGTTTGAAGCTCATCCTGATCATAGAATGGAGTAGACACCTAGGCTTGACATAGCTAGGATAAATAGAATTCCTATATTTAAGTTGATTAGTGGGTGTGGTATAGGTATGGGAATTCATATAGATAGTGCCAGGCTGAGGGCTAGGATTGGTGCGGTAACAAATAGTATTGAAGAGGATGTTAGGGGTCGTAGGGGTTCTTTAATAAATAGTTTTATGGCGTCTGCGAATGGTTGTAATAGTCCAAATGGACCTACTACGTTTGGACCCTTACGTAGTTGTATGTAGCCTAAAACTTTTCGTTCTACTAGTGTCAGGAATGCTATGGCCAGAATTACGGGTAGGATCAGCAGGAGTAGGTTAATTAAGAACATTGTGTTAAGGAGAGGATTTGAACTTCTGTACTTAAAATCTTAAGTTTTAGGCAATGACCGGGCTCTGCCACCTTAACAAGCCCTGCTCTTGGGCAGGGGGTTTTGATAACTGTCTAGGTTGAGATCTATTCATCTATTAAGTTTAGGGCGCTCTTGGTGAGTTGGCCCCGCTCCTCTTGTCCTTTCGTACTGGGAGGAACATCTAATAGATAGAAACCGACCTGGATTACTCCGGTCTGAACTCAGATCACGTAGGACTTTAATCGTTGAACAAACGAACCATTAATAGCGGTTGCACCATTGGGATGTCCTGATCCAACATCGAGGTCGTAAACCCTATTGTCGATATGGACTCTAAAATAGGATTGCGCTGTTATCCCTAGGGTAACTGGTTCCATTGATCAACTTGTTGGATCAATTAATTAATGTAGTGCTTCGACTTGTTATGTCTTGGCTGATTCATTTCGGAGGATTTTTTGTTCTCCGAGGTCACCCCAACCGAAATTGCTAACTCAGGATATATTGTTTATTCTCTGTCGAGTTGGGTTTATTATATGTGAGTTAGTTAATTAAAGCTCCATAGGGTCTTCTCGTCTTATTTTTATATCCCCGCCTCTTCACGGGGAGGTCAATTTCACTGATTGAGAGTAAGAGACAGTTAAACCCTCGTGTGGCCATTCATACAAGTCCCTATTTAAGGAACAAATGATTATGCTACCTTTGCACGGTCAGGATACCGCGGCCGTTTAACTTATGTCACTGGGCAGGCAGTGCCTCTAATACTTTTTATGCTAGAGGTGATGTTTTTGGTAAACAGGCGGGGTTTGTGTTTGCCGAGTTCCTTTTACTCTTTTTAATCTTTCCCTTGAGGTTTGTGCACTCCGGTGTTGGGTCAACAATTTATGAAATAAGTACTCTTGAATTTAGCTTATATCTTATTATATTGTTAACTATCAGTGGGCATCCGATCTGATATAGGCTTGTGCGGGGAGAATTACTTCTTGTTACTAATGCTAGCAGTATCTCATCCACATGTGTGTGGATTGGTCCAGTTGAAGTTTAGGAGTTAGCAGTTGATTGCGGTATTATTATGAGTGTCTACTGTCGAGCTTGAACGCTTTCTCAATTGGTGGCTGCTTTTAGGCCAACTATGGGTTAGTAATTTTTTACTCTCTAATTAAGGTTTTTCCTAGTTCTAAGGAGCTGTACCCCCTTAGATTAACGTTTAAGTATACATTAAGATTTAGGTTTCTTTAGGTAATACTTAAAGTTGAACTGATATTCTGTTCTGGACAACCAGCTATCACCAGGCTCGATTGGCTTTTCACCTCTACTTACAAGTCACTTCACTATTTTGCGACACAGATGAATTTGCTCTATTAGCTGCTCATAAGTAGCTCGTCTGGTTTCGGGGTGCCTAACTAAAGTTCTCTTTGCTAGGTGTATTCTGGCTAGTTCATTATGCAAAAGGTACAAGGGTTAATCTTTGCTTTTTTATACTGTTGTTGCATCTTTCATCTTTCCCTTGCGGTACTATCTCTATAGCGCCTTAGTTAAGTTTCTATCTCCTATACTTCTACGTGTATGTAAATGCTTTAGCTTAAATTTTAGTTGTTGTTGTGTTAATATTTGTTTGGGCTAGAGTCAGTTCAAAACGATCGTTGTACGATATCTCCTGGGTGTAGGCCAGGTGCTTTGGGTTAAGCTACGTTTTGGTTTTATTCCAAGTGCACTTTCCAGTACACTTACCTTGTTACGACTTATCTCCTCTTGGACACATGTGGGTAATTATGTAGTTGTTAATAGTAGTGATTGAGGAGGGTGACGGGCGGTGTGTGCGTGCTTTATGGCCTAATTCAGTCGGACTCTCTATTTCCGACTTACTGCTAAATCCTCCTTGGACTCATAGTTTCATATGAGTTGACGTCGTATTCTGGACTAGAAAATGTAGCCCATGACTTCCCATCCCATGGGCTACACCTTGACCTAACTTTTTTATGTAGGATGATTGAGCTTACTTGTCGTCCTTTTTAGGGTTTGCTGAAGATGGCGGTATATAGGCTGAATTAGCAAGGGATGGTGAGGTGTATCGGGGTTTATCGATTACAGGACAGGCTCCTCTAGATGGATATAAAGCACCGCCAAGTCCTTTGAGTTTTGGGCTGTGGCACGTAGTTCTCTGGCGAGTAATTTTGTTATTTAATTACCTGGGTTTACAATTAAGCATAGTGGGGTATCTAATCCCAGTTTGGGTCTTAATTGTCGTGTAGTCTGAGTTTATAAAGTTACTTTCGTCATTGTTCTTAGTGGGCCTGTGGCATTTTACAGCTTGGGCTGTATTTGACTTTATTGCAGTTTTCTCATAAACACACTTTACGCCGTAGTCTATTAATTTGGATTAATCGTATGACCGCGGTGGCTGGCACGAAATTTACCAATCCTTAGTAGTATAACTTAGTCAAACTTTCGTTCATTGCTTAATTTTTATCACTGCTGTAACCCGTGGGGGTGTGGTTGAGCAAGACGTTGTGAGCTACTGTTTAGTGTGCTTGATGTCAGCTCCTTTTAGTCGGTCAGACTTAGAGGGCATTCTCACTGGATCGGGGATTCTTACATGTGTAATTTTACTACCAATTAATAGAAAGGCCAGGACCAAACCTGTATGTTTATGGAGTCTATGACTCATCTAGGCATTTTCAGCGCCTTGCTTTGTTTTAAGCTACATTAAC